TTGAAACTTCTTAACTTAATCCTATGATTCCAATCTTCATAGAAGATTGGAAAAAATAGAAATCCCAAAGCTCTTCTTTGTGGTTATAATGCCAAAATCTCAAGTCGGCTCACTCGTCTTTATCTTGATCGTTACAGGCCTCTTGAATATTCTATTTACTTATTTACTATTATTTACTTAATACTTGATAATACTTGTACTTGATTTTTTTCTTCGATTTGTGTTCGTTTTGATTTCTATGTGTGTAATGCGGCTTTACTGCTGTCTTATTTATTATTGATAGGAATTCTTTTGTTAAGACCCTATGAATTGATTAAAAAAACCTCAGATTCATACCGGAACCACGATGATTCAAAAAAACCTTCAATCTAAGTCCAAAAATTCCCTGAGTAAGAACTGTTGGATCATCACTTATTCAATGAATAGAGATATATATATAATGTAATGATAATGAAAAAATCCAAAGAAACGTTTGTCCTTTGATCAAAATAAAGATAAGCGGCAGTTTGAAAGAATCAAAATCTTTCGATTTACCTTTCTTTTTTTTTTGAAATTTTTTTTTGAAGTCCGGCTGCGAGGTCTAAATATTAAGTATGAATCATAGTTCTAATACTTTCGAATCTATTTTCTATATTCCGTGCTCCAGATACTAGAATAAATATCCGACGGGATAAAACCATCTCTATCAAGATCACAGACCTATTCTCTGTACTATCAATAGGATCGATTCTAACAAGTCACACACTCATATTCCGGAAATGCAGAAACAAAGAAATTCCACGGCCGAACTACCAAATCAAAATAAAAAATGAGCTAAAAATCGAAGACCTAAATGCTTCACTTTCTATTGAAAAGCTAGTTAGTCGGGTCTTGTGAATCTAATTCATAGAAATTCCATCCAGTAAAATGGAAGAATTATAAATCTCCAAAATAATAGAGAGAAATATCGCAAATAAAGCCATTGCAACACCCATCAAAGGAGTAGTTCCCCAACCAGGAGCTACTTTACCATATTCCGAATTCAATGGTTTCAATAAATCCCCTACAACAGTTCGTCTTGGACCAGATCTAGAACTACCCTCAACAGTTTGTGTAGCCATAAATCCTATTTTGTATTCATTGAGATCTGTTGACTTTGTATACCATTCCGCTGTAAATAAATGATCTTATCTTAGATCCATTGTGGTCTTGAAATGTTATAATAATGGAAACAGCAACCCTAGTTGCCATCTCTATATCTGGTTTACTTGTAAGTTTTACTGGGTACGCTTTATATACTGCTTTTGGGCAACCCTCTCAACAACTAAGAGATCCATTCGAAGAACATGGGGACTAGTTGAAGTAATGAGCCTCCCAATATTGGGAGGCTCATTACTTCAACTGAGATAATGATAATGAAAAATCATTTCATCTTTTTAGTTGGAACTTTAGGCGGTTCTCGAAAAAAGATAGCGAAAAAAATGATTCCTAAAGTTGAGACTAAGAGGAATGTATAAACCAATGCTTCCATAGATTTGATCGTGGTTTACAATTATAGCTTTCATACCTGTTTATTTGGGATCGTCTCCCGGATAAAGAAAAAAAAAATAAGAGGAAAAGAAAAGGTAGCCATTCAAATCAAGATTGATCCGGTTCCCTATGTCAAATTCAAATAAAAAAAAAGAAAATGAAAATCAAGTCGAAAAGAAAGAGAACAATCTTGTATCAGACTACTTGTCTTCTTGTAGTTGGATCTCCAAGTTTTTGGAATGCTCCAAATTCTACTTGAGCATCTAAATCTGGGTCAATACCAGCAAAAACATCTCTGAACAAGGTTCTAGCACCATGCCAAATGTGTCCGAAAAAGAAGAGCAGGGCAAACGAAGCATGTCCAAAAGTAAACCAACCCCTTGGACTGCTACGAAAAACACCATCCGATTTCAAAGTAGCACGATCTAATTCAAAAATTTCACCCAATTGAGCACGTCTAGCATATTTTTTCACAGTAGCAGGATCACTATAACTGACTCCATTGAGTTCGCCACCATAGAACTCAACAGTTACACCTACTTGTTCGACACTATACTTCGATTCCGCCCTTCTAAAAGGAACATCGGCTCTAACAATTCCGTCTCCGTCTACCAAAACAACCGGAAATGTTTCAAAAAAAGTAGGCATACGACGTACAAAAAGTTCACGCCCCTCTTTATCTCTAAAGATAGGGTGTCCTAACCACCCAACAGCTATTCCATCCCCATTGTCCATTGAGCCCGCTCTAAACAATCCCCCTTTTGCCGGATTATTGCCGATGTAATCATAAAAAGCTAATTTTTCAGGAATTTTAGACCAAGCTTCTGATAAACTTTGATTTTCGGCTAGCCCAGCACCAACTCTTCGATATATTTCTTGCTGGAAGTATCCCTGATCCCATTGATAACGAGTAGGACCAAATAATTCAATCGGGGTAGTTGCTGAACCATACCACATAGTTCCAGCAACAACAAAAGCTGCAAAAAACACAGCTGCGATACTACTGGAAAGGACGGTTTCAATATTTCCCATACGTAATCCTTTGTACAGACGTTGGGGTGGACGGACACTAAGATGGAAAAGACCCGCTAATATGCCCAATGTTCCTGCTGCAATATGATGAGAGGCTATTCCCCCAGGAACAAAAGGATCAAAGCCTTCCACACCCCACGCGGGATTTACGGGTTGTACCCTTCCGGTTAGTCCATAAGGATCGGACACCCATATTCCAGGACCATACAATCCCGTTACATGAAATGCGCCAAAACCAAAACAGGCCAACCCTGAAAGAAATAAATGAATTCCAAAAATTTTGGGCAAATCCAAAGAAGGTTTTCCCGTACGTTCATCACAAAAGATTTCTAGATCCCAATAAACCCAATGCCAGATAGCTGCCAAGAAGCACAAGCCAGAAAACACAATATGTGCCCCGGCGACACCTTCGTAACTCCAAAGACCCGGATTCGTTATAGTCCCCCCTGTTATACTCCAACCGCCCCATGAATTGGTTATTCCTAAACGAGTCATGAAGGGTATAACAAACATACCCTGTCTCCACATTGGGTCAAGAACAGGGTCAGAAGGATCAAAAACTGCTAATTCATATAGAGCCATCGAACCGGCCCAACCAGCAACCAGAGCTGTATGCATTATATGGACAGAAAGCAAACGACCGGGATCATTCAATACAACAGTATGAACACGATACCAAGGCAAACCCATGAAAATACCCCTTAATATCAACAAAAAATAGACACTATGTAACTTTATTGCACTGGAATATGCTATGGACCCCCCTTTTTTAGTGGATTATCTCGGGTAAAGGATTCATATTTGTTCTAGTTTTTTTAGTAATAATGGAACAATTCTATTCGTAGGAACAAAAAGAAGCAGATCTATTCTACACCCGATAAGTAAGAATACGCAATGGTGTAGGGGAGGGGGGTGGAGAGTTGACACTATTTTATATGATTGGATATGATTGGTTAAATGAGTGAATGCAGACATATTTGTTCATCAATCAAAGAAAGGACCCATTCGTAAGAATTTTCCTTTATTCATTTGGTCCTCTCTTTTTTAGTTATGTTATGATTTTGATTTATGAACTTATTCAATCGATACACTAGAAATAAAATATGATAAAGACCAATCATTATTAAGACACTAAGCACCTTCGGCATCAAAGTAAGAAATGAAATATAAATTATAAATTGTTATTCTATTCTTATTCTATTCTTTATATGCCTATTGGTGTTCCGAAAGCTCCATTTCGCATTCCTGGAGACGAAGATGCATCTTGGGTTGACTTATAGTGCGACTTGTCAGATATATTGGGTCATATGGGATTTCCCCGTTCTCTCCCCCGATCGAGATATCCTCTCTTTCACCTCAAAAAATCTTTTTTTGATGATTCCAAAATTTGGAGCGTGAAGTGTAATGAAGTGCAATTAGATCTATTTTTTGGGGGGATATGAAAATATTAATATTATCAATTTATAATAATTTATGGTTTTCTTGGTTGGACCAATAAAATGAAGCATCCAGGCTCCGTTTATAAAAAAAACTAATTGGTAATATAATATATGTATGATTACTACTTCTATACATATCTTTTTATACATATATTTGATTTGGCGGAAAAAAGAAATTGAAGAAAAAAGGAAGTCGTAGCCAAAAGACATGGTATTGGAGTATTTGTCCTATATGTGCAAATCAAATTCGGGCAGATCTTTACTCGGAGTAGAACAGAAACCTAAAAGAATTGAAGAAACCCATTCAGAAACAAGAAAATGACATCACGATTTGGATTCGATCTGGATGAAAACAATATATCAATGAAAAGTTAGTTCAATAAGTTTAGTACATTATTTTTTTTTCTTAGAATACTTATAAAATATATATATATAGAATATAAGTAAACGGGTCATAAAGTCGTCTTTTTTGAAAAATGTAAGAAAAAGACCAGAAGTTTGAAAAAGCCCACTATGAAAAAAGAAAAAAGGTTGAAATCTACACATTGATTTTTTTCGCGATTTTTGGTGAACCGTATGCATCAAAAGGTGCATGTACGGCTCCTAAGAGATCAAATTGTATCTTAATCAACCGACTTTATAGAGAAAGATTAATTTTTTTAGGTAAAGAAATTAATAGTGAGTTAGGGAATCAAATTTCCGGCCTTATGATATTTCTAAGTATAGAGGATCATAGCAAAGATCAATATGTGTTTATAAACTCTCCCGGCGGGGGGGTAATATCCGGACTAGCTATTTATGATAGTATTCAATTTGTGACGGCAGATGTACATACAATAGGCATGGGATTAGCCGCTTCAGTAGCATCTTTTATTCTCGCCGGAGGAACACCTACGAAACGTATAGCATTCCCGCACGCTTTGCGCCAATGCGTCCTTTATTTTTTTTTTTTTAATATGCCTTCGCCGTATAAATATTAAGCAAAAATAGCATGGCACTTCGAATTCGATATGATCCATTTTTTTTGTTTTTTCCAAACCATTCGATTATGTATCGAAAGCGTAGTCTGGTAAAGGGGCTATTTACGATTGTCTATCGGAAGCCTATATTCACAGCGTACCAAACTTTTTTCTTTTTACACCGAACGAAGAAAAGCTTTTAACAATATTTATGTTATGAAAGAAGAAAGAATATGAAAAAAAAAAAGAAACTTTGGGATTGCTAAATAAGAGATGAAATAATAAAGCAACGGAACCGTCATAGTATTTTTTAACTACTCCAACAAAAAAAGGAAGGACGGTTAGTGGATCATTTACCGATCTGGATCGGATAGAACCTCTCCATTTTTTTTAGATTTCTTGCACGGAAGGTAAAAAGAAATTCCATTGTAGAGCCGTATGCAATACCCAAAAGATGCCTGTACGGTTCTTGAATTCTATCTCTTTGTTTTTTATTTCCTTATATCCTTTCTCTAAATTTCACATGTCATGCGAAATTGAATCATTTTTGATTCTGATATATTATATATGATATGAATTCTTGATCCTGATATATTATATATGATATGAATTTTTTAGATTATATATGAATTTTTGATACAGATATCTTTTATATGAACAGGGGATCCATCAACCCGCTAGTGCTGTTCAGGAGGTCTACGCGGTTGAAGTTATCATGTCATGCGAGATAGAATCATTTTTGATTCTGTTCTATTTTATATGAAGAGGGTACTGATCCATCAACCGGCTAGTGCTTTTGAGGAGGTCTACACGGTTGAAGTTTTCATGGAAGCGGAAGAAGTAAACAGAATACGAGAAAATATCACAAAGACTTTTGCAAAAATAACAAGCAAACCTTTATCCACTGTAATCGTAGACATGGAAAGGGATTCTTTTATGTCAGCAGAAGAAGCCCAAGCTCATCGAATTGTTGATTTGGTAAGCAGTGATTGATTTGGTAACCATTGAAAAAGAATATTCTATTATTGCTTAATGAATAAAAAATGAATTTTCAAGGATTCTTTGCAAATCCACAGGCCCATGGCCATGATTTAAAATTTGATCCACTTAACTGTTTTCGTTTCTATTTTATATTCTACATTATATAGAAATATAGAATATATTAATGTAGAATAGAATATAAGGAATTCATTTCATAATCATTCATAACCATCTGGTTGAGATTGATTTTTAACCAGATCATTATGTATCCAACTCAACATGCCAACTATTAAACAACTTATTAGAAACCCAAGACAGCCAATCAGAAATGTCACGAAATCCCCCGCTCTTCGGGGATGCCCTCAGCGCCGAGGAAGATGTACTAGGGTGTATGTGCGAGTCGTTCAGATCATGTACTAAGACAAAAGAAAGGAAACAAATTATTCCAGTTATATTAAATAATATCTATCCTTTTTATTGTGTATCAAATTATGAAATTTATGGTTTTCCGTTGGTGCAAATCCAATCACCTCCATTTGAAATTTAAGATGAGAAAGACTTCCCCATTGGTAGCAAATTATTATCCATTAAGCAGGGGAAATACTATTTAAAAGGGAAAAGAAAGATTATACCCTTACTCTTACCAGAACGGACTAAGAGGGTCAGCTATCCAGCTAATCTTCATACTTAAATACCGTTACTGTATAGGTAGATTTCGTTGTGAAAGACCTATTACTAGATATTTCATGGGTAGAGCCAGAGCCAAAGAGTATGAACTGTACAAGTTAAGAATAGCATTGATTAAATGAAGGAAGGGGCTCCGGTGTATAGAGAAGACCTCGCCGTTTAAGAAGTAACCATAGAAACGACGGAACCCACTATTTTTTTATCCATTTCTATTATTTAATGTACTATGTTTTTTTGATACCTAGTATCAATACAATTTCTTATTTCGAGGTGAAATGCTTCGAATAAAAAGAAAAAAAATCGTGGTTGGGAAGGTTATAGTAGCAAAAGCCATTGGAATTTTTATTTTATACATTGGATAAGAATTCGTTTTGTTATTAATAGACTAGGAAAGGGATTAATAGACTAGGAAAGGGAAAAGAATAACTGAAAGAAAAGAAATCAAATAGTTATTCATCAAAGTTTCATTTATTCAATGACCAGAATTAAACGAGGATATATAGCTCGAAGACGTAGGACAAAAATGCGCTTATTTACATCAAACTTTCGAGGGGCTCATTCAAGCCTTACTCGAAATATTACTCAACAGAAAACAAAAGCTTTGATTTCGGCCGATCGGGATAGAGATAGGAAAAAAAGAGATTTTCGTCGTTTGTGGATCAGTCGAATAAATGCAGTAATTCGTGAGAATCCAATCAAAGTATATTTTAGTTATAGTAATTTTTTATATAATCTGTACAAGAGTCGATTGCTTTTTAATCGTAAAATACTTGCACAAATGGCTATATTAAATAAGAATTGTCTTTATATGATTTCCAATGAGATCATAAAAAATTCCCCGGAGACTGAACTCCGGGAAGGTAGAGTAGAGATTTGTATGAGAAAATAGAATCATATGATAAAGTCGTCAAAATGAGCAACCACGTTCAATAAAAAAAGATTTATTCTTCTTCACCGATTCTCTTTTTTCTTACAACACGACAATCCAATTTGGATTATCGTAATTTTCGAACAAAACATTAATCTACATTTCATTTGAGTTTAGATTAGAATTTGAATTCAATTGAAGAGTAAACCTATTTATTGTTTTTTTGTTTTAAGACCAGTAGTTCTAGTGGTTTTTGTTTTAAAACCAGTAGTTCTAGGGTTTTTTGTTTTAAAACCAGTAGTTCTAGGGTTTTTTGTTTTAAAACCAGTAGTTCTAGTGGTCGACTTTCTTTTTTTTGCAAATAGTTTTTCATTATTAAGAAAAGGTAGCAAAGATAAAATACGAGCTTGTTTTATAGCAATCGTAATTAATCGTTGTTGTTTTAAGGTCAATCTATTCACCCGTCTACTATTCACCCGTCTAGATAATATTTTTCCTTGTTCACTAATAAATTGAGTAATTAAACTCATGTTTTTATAATCAATTCGATCCCCCGGTTGGATCAGGGGCAAACGCCTACGAAAAGATCGTTTGGATTTAGATTTACGAAAGAGTCGCGTAGATTTCTTCATGGTTTGTTTATTCCTTATAGCGAAAATACTATTTCTTACAAAAGAAATTTGATAGGATTTCTTTTGTTTTTTTTTGTTTCTATTTTAAATAGAAATATTTAGAATTTCTATTAAATATATGTTATATATATATGTTATATATAATTAAATAATTAACATTTTTCATGTTCCTTAGAGGGGGGACACCCAGGCGATCCATTTTATCTATTTCTTTATCTCTCCGTGAATCGTATGTTTGCAACAACAGGGACAGAATTTTCTCAATTCCAATCGACTAGGTGTATTGTGTCGATTCTTTTGAGTAATATATCTGGAAATACCCGTTGATTTCTTATTAACACTGTTTCGAACACAACTGGTACATTCCAAAATAACCGTTACTCGGATATCTTTGCTTTTCGCCATGAACCTCCTTTGGGTTTTTGATTCACTTAACTCTTCTATTTTCCCATTCGAAGCGAATAAAGGAACAAAAAAAAATAGAAGTTGATAACTCGAAATCAAATTATGAAAGATTTCGTTGGAATCAATATCAATATAGTTCTAGTAAAAATTAAGTAATACAATGATTTCTAACTCTATTTAGAATGATAGTACAGTATTTCAGTTTTCATTTAAGTTTCTTGTAGAATATTGTTGCCCCATCCTAGCCATTCCATTTCCAGACTCACTCTATTATTAATAGAAATGGAATTGATTTTTAATTAAATTCAATTGAAGCCAGGGACCGGATTCCAGGTTTCACTGAAGTTGAATCCACTTTTATTCTTTCTTTTTTCTATTCGAATTCTAAAGGGATTAATTACAGATATTTGATTGTATCTCTAATCTTCTTCAACCCTTCCCGTGTCAATAACTAGAATTAAAAAAAGGGGAATATCAAGGCATCCGGGAATAAACGGTTGATCTCTATCAATAGACCTGCTAAAGCCCCGAACCACAGAGTACTTATCACTGGTGCCACGGAGAGATATGTTTTTAGATCTCGCATTTAAAATCCTCCTTATCTATTCTTATTCTTTATTGTAATTTGTAATACATAATGGTAATACATATATATGGTTATTTAGTTAATAACCACTTGTATTTGTACACAGAATCCCTAATTCAAATTGAAATGGATAACAATTCATTAGATATTTTTTTTTTTAACAAAAAAAAGAGGTCTCCGCCCGAGCATTCACTAAAAATATTAATTTTTTTAGGTGGGTTTCCTATTTCTTTTTGTATATAAGTCTTTTATTTTTATAAATATCCATTTTTGAATTAATATTCTATGTTATACGATATGAAACTAAAAAGAAAAAAAAATCGCAGGTTATATATATCAACGGAGAAAATCAAAATCAAGGTGTGGAAAATAAGACAAAGATTCTTTACAATGACACTGTAAACCAATTGAAAGGGATGTAGCGCAGCTTGGTAGCGCGTTTGTTTTGGGTACAAAATGTCACGGGTTCAAATCCTGTCATCCCTAACTATTACTTATCTTATGAGCAGTAACAAGGGATCAATTGAGATCGAGTCAAATTGGACATATCATATATATACATAATATATAGATATATATTATGATAGTATACGCATGCAAGATTTCTTTTTTGGGGTCACATAGAATGATTTGTGAAAATAAAGCGCTCTTAGTTCAGTTCGGTAGAACGCGGGTCTCCAAAACCCGATGTCGTAGGTTCAAATCCTACAGAGCGTGATTCCATTCTTGTTGTTAGATCGAGAATGACACTGAAATCATTGAACAACAGTCTGAATTTGACCTCCTGTGGCTTAGGATTAAAACAAATAGGAGGTCAATAAACAAAAGAGATGTTAATTCATCAAAGGTCCAACTGATCACCCCGTCGGTATTGTAAATATGCAGTTACGAATAATCCAGCC